AAAAGGATCCCATGATCCTGAACCGATCTTATCTGGGATCGAAAATCCCAAGTTTTTCTATGAAGAGCTGATCTAATTGTATTAATTTCTATAATGGATTTCTTCTGTGTAATACTAATTGATAGGGCCTCATTGATAAGTGCTACAAGATCTCGCGCATTGGAACCCATGGTTATGGACCCGAATCCGTTAGTATGGAACATCTTCTTTTCCAAGTGAAATCCCCTAGTATATGAAAGAATGAAAAAGTGCTTTCGTTGTTGTGGAAGAAGAAGCCTTCGTATCTTAATGCATGTATTGAATTTCTTCGGAGCTATTAGAGCGGGATCCACTTTTTGGGGAATATGAGTCGAAGCAATAACAAGAATCTTTCCAGTGGAACATCTTTCACAATCCCTGGAGATATAGTTCTCTAATAGACCGAGGGATAAGTAATTCGACTCATTCACATGCAGATCATGAATGTTTGGAATCCATATTATGCAAGGAGACATTGCTTTTGCTAATTCGAATTGAAGGGTGATATCAAATCGGTCTATTTTCGTCGTCATATACATAGTTAGCACATTCGTCATAGTTAGCAGCTCCGTATCAATATCAAGGTCATCATCACTATCATCAATATCGTCACTATCATCAATATCGATATCATCAATAAGATAACCTTTAGGCTTGTCATCCAGGAACTTGTTCGGAAATACCGTAATGAAAGGAACATAGGAGTTTGTCGCTAGGTATTTGACCAAACAGGATCGTCCAGTTCCTATAGAACCTATCACTAAAATACCTCTAGAAGGAGATAGGGCTAAGCGGAGCGAAAAGGGTTTTCCATGAGGAGATGGGGAATGAAAACTATTAGCCCCACACGAGGTTTGTGAATAAGTGATTGTCTGATAATGAGCAAGGAATATCCGTCTTTCTGCTAAACAGGATCTATTGAACTCATAATTCATTAGATCCTTTTTATGAATGTCAACTAAGTATCGTAAGGAAATTGATCCCGGTTGTTCAATCATTTGATAACCAGAGTCATTCTTTGATAAATGATCACTATGAGTCAGACTCAATAGAATTTGATCAATCCTTTTTTCTGTCGTTAAGGTGGAGAACTGAACCAAGAATTCTCTTTCTTCATCATCAATCAAATCACTGTTCGCGACCCAGAATTCTATTTTCTCATCAATCCAATCATCGTTCACGTTTTTTCTTTTTCTTATCAATGAATAGATCTCTTTACTTGTACGACTTAGATGTCTCGTATTTCTCGAAAAAATGATTCGATTGATGGGATTTGGTATGAGATCGATGAGATTGATCTTCCAATATTTCTTCTTAGAACGTATTGATTTGACCCCATAAGCGGGACCACCACCCAATAGCATGTTGCCACCAGAAGCAAAACCCCGTATTTCTTCCAGAGAATCTCCTAATTGTTCCAGAACAACTAGAAAGAGATTCTTTAACCAGAAAGGATTCAGTTCAGATGTAGGATACCTATCCAGAAGTTTTCGAAATTCCATCATGTATGATGGAATCATCAAAGATTTGATCTTTTCTAACTCTGTCTGTAACTCACTAGAGGCTCGGGAAACAAAGAGAAGATGTATACGAACGAGATATCCAGCAACAAGAAGAAGGAAAAAGATGGAATAGAGGAACTCCCGAGCATTTGTTGATCTCGGATGTGCCCATATCAATGGAACGGGTGACTCATTATTTCGATGAATCATTTCGTCGGACAGAAGAAGATTCTGTAAACATTGACTCGAAATCTCACTTATCAGAGTCCATTGTGGAAGAATCTTCTGAGGAATTGGCCGTGATATATCTGATCCATGCATCATATCATGAAAAATGGATACAAATTTTTGACTACTACTCAGTATCGGCAATGGGTCTGAAAGAGTATCTAAAAGGGTGAAATTGAGATATTTGCACCCTGTCGAAGTAAGGAACCATGGCATATATGTTTGGAACAGATTCCATTTTGAGACACTATCTCGTTGAAAGGTTCTATACATCTGCCCTTTCTCAACGCATTTATTTAGACAAAGACTCCGTTTTTTCCTCTTTCCGAATGGTAAATACTTCTCAGAACATGGAGTGTGAATCAAACCCATGTTTGAATTGAAACTGAGATACTGATGCAAGTTATTCCCTTCTGAATCAGATAGATTCATATCTGAAATAGGCTGACAATAAGTTTTTTCCAAATTGACTATTTGTTCCTCTGTTAGAGGTGTTGCAGAAATGTCTGCGATCGAGTAAATAGCTCCACGAACGAATGGATCGGATCGAATTGGAAAATGGAAAGATTTGTACGATTTGTACAAGTTATACGTTTCATCACCACTTTGTGGGAAATCGTTAGGTATGAAGATGTCAGATACCTGTGACTCGATTGGTGAAAGAGTCTCTCTCTCCAAAAAAAGAGATTTTTTTTTACCCACGCACAAAGAAAAGATTTTGTTGCGAATGGACAAGATGTTGAGGAATTGTCCATATGTACGATCATAATTCTTGATACGGGTCTTTTCCACATCAAAGGGGAATCTTTTGTTACAATAGAACCAGAAGTGATGTGGATCATTCAAGAATCGAAGTCGATTTGCTTTAGAAAAAGAAGATATCAATGAACTTCTATGAAATGGTTTCACGGGATTCAGCCAATTGTCTCGATCGTGGGATATCATTGAGAAATAGGAATCCGTGTTATCAAAGGATTTCCTGCGATTCTTTCTAGTATGGAATGAGTCAATCACCCGCTTTGGTATCTTTTTGAACAAAAATGGTAATATTGTTCCTCCATTGATCAAGAATTTCGGTCTTTGGGAAGTATCATGATCATCCAATAAGAAGGGTTTCAATTTCTTCAAATGAACGATTTGAACACCTATGGATTCTAACAACTGATTGCAGAGTTGATCATTCGGATCTTTCAATTCATAGATGTGGATCTCGGACCTATGAATGGGGATATTCCCGATACTCACAAGAAGTGACTTGGGCAAAAAGAGAAGTGACTTGGACAAAAAGAAACGAAGTGGCTTAGACAAATCCTCTTTGTCGATAGCCTCGGACCAATCAATCGAATATTGATTAATACGTAATCGATCGAACACTACTTGCACTACTTGAAAAGGATTCTTCTGTTCAGAAACGAAATGTTCCAAATGTTCCTGGAAATTATTGCTCCCATTGGACCATTTGTATCTATATGCATCAGGATCCCGATTCATGGATCTCTCAGTTCGAGAAATAAGAGGATCAAACCATTTCTTCTGACTCTTTTTCAAATTCGATAAATGTTGGTTGATCGTATATTTCATTATAGTTATATGATTCAGAGTATCATTTCCTATCTGATCCCTTTGAATTCCATATTCGAAGTTGCGATCGGATCTATTCATTAAAAAGAATTGATTCGATACATTTCTTATGTACCCATAGGTGCTATATTGGATTTGAATCAGATTTCGGATCAATCTATATTGATTGACTGCCTCCATTATGTTGTTGCTAGCAAATACCGCTGTTTTTAGTTTGGGATCTTCCAACTCATTCCCGCAGTAGATCCGGACCAATTTTTTTCTGATCCTTCGAGAAAAAGATCCATTCTCCTCATAAAAAAGAGGAGGTAGAACCAATAAAGATTTCTTTTTCGATTCATCTCTGGAGTTGAATACCTCATTCAAGAATCTTTTTTGATCCAACCCGTAGGAATCAATAGAAAAGGCAAATCCCCTATGAAACGGCTCGGTTATTGATAGAGTGAATAGATCCGCCATTTCTGGGAATCTCTCTTCTGATTCAAAAAAATCGTGGCGTAACGCGTATCCCCCTTTGTTCCGGTCATGGAATAGATGAAAGAAATCAAAAAATGGATTTTTGTTCAAGAATGAAATCTTATTGGAGCTGTCCATATCCGGTTTATCCTTCGGAACCAGATCCGGGATGTGATATGGTTCCGAAGGATGAATTGAGACGGTATCTTGTAAATACGTAATTATCTTGAATATATCAACCATTTCTTTCTTTTCCGCTCGCCCGGAAGGGACAAAAGAAACATCTTGTTTTTTCTTCAACAATTTATGATCTCTAGTGGACCTCTCAGTAGGATTCGAACCCAGATGAAGTTCTGACCATCTGTCAGAGAAAAAAGAACGAATCGATCTTGTAGGATTCCCAAGAAATTCTTCGATTTCTTCCGGAAGCAGATGATTATTAATCCGCTTCTCAGGTTCCATGAATAGCCAGGACATGGAGAAAGATCCAAAAAGGCATTTCGGGAATCGATCTGATTCTATCTCTGTTCGTTCCGTTTGAAGAAAGGAAGGATTCCAAAGAATCGATCTCTCTTTTAGTTGCTGAATCTCTGTTTGATCGATCAATGTGTGATATTCTGAATTCTCATTTCTAACGGAATCAAAATGATCTCTGGATTGATCAGAAGAAGATCCTTTCCATTGGCTAGAATCCATTACTTGAACGAAAATAGATCTTGTGGAATCATATTGAATATTTGACAATACATTCCGTACCTTGCTAAAAAACCGATCCTTGTTTACCAACCACACATTGTCTAACCAAATCCAATTCTCTCTCGAAACGTTCCTCAAAAAATCCGATTCGTGCTGATTCTTCCCCCAACTAACGAAGAGATCTTGGCGGAATTGCCACATATGAAATTGAGCACAATTTTGCAAAGAAATACCCCACTTGTTTCTCGAGAAGAGATGGGAAACATGCTCAATATCATTGGATTGCATAGTTGCCCCAGCTCCTTGTTGTTTGAAGAAACTCTCCCCCTGAATTGGTCTTTTTTCACGAAAAGCAGACATGAGATAACAAATCAAACCTTTCCCTAAGATTTCGAATAGCTGTCCCGAATTCAAGTTGATTATGTTTCGTTTCTTCCTCGGAGAAAGACGATCAAACAATTCCCAATCATGGTCCTTGCGGATCGGATCATCCGTATAGGATAAAAAAAGAAACTCCAGATATTTGCTATCTTTCTCTTTGAATGAGATCTCAATTCCAGCTACGATTTCATTAGATATCTGACAACTAGAATCCATCTTTTTTCCGATCCGGTTCCTCCACCACCGCGAACCCCGGTTAGATTCAGGCATGATACGCTTTTTCTTTATTGGGATAACCCAAGTACTCTCTTGCGGATCCATGAAACAACTCTCAGAAATCTTTTTCCCTTTTGGAAGATACAGGAGCGAAACAATCAACCTATTTCTATTGGAAGACCAAAAATCTTCTTCCAATGTCTCCTTTCTGGGTCCAATGGAATTCATAGGTATAGGAATAAGCCCCATCAAATAGAGATTTTTTCTTTCGACCATCTTTCGATTGTTAATACGAGATATAAGGACCACTACTACAAGCAGTACTACACCTTTGATCGTGAAATATCGATTGCTTGTTGCACCCTGTGAATCACGTGAAAGTAGGATACTCCAAATTTGGGGGTCAAAGAGTTTCATAAAACGTTCTTGGTGGAAAAAAATGTGAGTGAAAGATCCCACTGAATCAAATCTGATCCATGAATCTAAGAAATAGTGAGAATTCTTGATCTCTCTCAATATCTCTCTCAATTCGAATATCCAGGATTTGAATTGATGTCGTTTCATTGATTCCTCCTAAAGATTTCATTTCAATTGGAATTTGGTTATTCACGATGTACGATGATCCCTGTTAAGCATCCATGGCTGAATGGTTAAAGCGCCCAACTCATAATTGGCAAATTCGTAGGTTCAATTCCTGCTGGATGCACGCCAATGGGAACATTCAATAAGTCTATTGGAATTGGCTCTGTATCAATGGAATCTCATCATCCATACATAGCAAATTGTTATGGTATATTCATACCATAACATATGAACAGTAAGAACTAGAATTCTTATCGATACTGGAACTCATAGGGAAGAAAATGGATTTATGGATGGAATCAAATATGCAGTATTTACAGAAAAAAGTATTCGGTTATTGGGGAACAATCAATATACTTCTAATGTCGAATCAGGATCAACTAGGACAGAAATAAAGCATTGGGTCGAACTCTTCTTTGGTGTCAAGGTAAGAGCTATGAATAGTCATCGACTCCCGGGAAAGGGTAGAAGGATGGGACCTATTATGGGACATACAATGCATTACAGACGTATGATCATTACGCTTCAACCGGGTTATTCTATTCCACCTCTTATAGAGAAAAGAACTTAAAGCAAAAGACTTAATAACACGGCAATACATTTATACAAAACTTCTACCCCGAGCACACGCAATGGAGCCGTAGACAGTCAAGTGAAATCAAATCCACGAAAGAATTTGATCTATGGACAGCATCATTGTGGTAAAGGTCGTAATGCCAGAGGGATCATTACCGCAGGGCATAGAGGGGGAGGTCATAAGCGTCTATACCGTAAAATCGACTTTCGACGGAATGAAAAAGGGATATCTGGTAGAATCGTAACCATAGAATATGACCCTAATCGAAATGCATACATTTGTCTCATACACTATGGGGATGGTGAGAAGAGATATATTTTACATCCCAGAGGGGCTATAATTGGAGATACCATTGTTTCTGGTACAGAAGTTCCTATATCAATGGGAAATGCCCTACCTTTGAGTGCGGTTTGAACTATTGATTTACGTAATTGGAAGTAACCAATTAGGTTTACGACGAAACCTAGAAATCGATCACTGATCCAATTGGAGTACCTCTACGGGATAGACCTCAACAGAAAACTGTTGAGTAACGGCAGCAAGTGATTGAGTTCAGTAGTTCCTCATAGAAAATTATTGACTCTAGAGATATGGTAATATGGAGAAGACAAAATTGTTTGAAGCGCGCACAGAACCGGAAGCGCCCCTTGTTTCAAAGAGAGGAGGACGGGTTATTCACATTTCATTTGATGGTCAGAGGCGAATTGAAAGCTAAGCAGTGGTAATTAGAAAGACCCCCCGGGGAAAAATAGAGATGTCTCCTACGTTACCCGTAATATGTGGAAGTATCGACGTAATTTCATAGAGTCATCCGGTCTGAATGCTACATGAAGAACATAAGCCAGATGACGGAACGGGGAGACCTAGGATGTAGAAGATCATAACATGAGTGATTCGGCAGATTTGGATTCCTATATATCCACTCATGTGGTACTTCATCATACGATTCATATAAGATCCATCTGTCTAGATATCATCATATACATCTAGAAAGCCGTATGCTTTGGAAGAAGCTTGTACAGTTTGGGAAGGGGTTTTGATTGATAAAAAAGAAGAATCTACTTCAACCGATATGCCCTTAGGCACGGCCATACATAACATAGAAATCACACTTGGAAAGGGTGGACAATTAGCTAGAGCAGCAGGCGCTGTAGCGAAACTGATTGCAAAAGAGGGTAAATCGGCCACATTAAGATTACCATCTGGGGAGGTCCGTTTGATATCCAAAAACTGCTTAGCAACAGTCGGACAAGTGGGTAATGTTGGGGTGAACCAAAAAAGTTTGGGTAGAGCCGGATCTAAGTGTTGGCTAGGTAAGCGTCCTGTAGTAAGAGGAGTAGTTATGAACCCTGTAGACCATCCCCATGGGGGTGGTGAAGGGAGAGCCCCAATTGGTAGAAAAAAACCCACAACCCCTTGGGGTTATCCTGCGCTTGGAAGAAGAAGTAGGAAAAGGAACAAATATAGTGATAGTTTTATTCTTCGTCGCCGTAAATAGGAACATTGAAAATCGAATTTTTGGAATTGGAAATAATGTGATGGGCGAACGACGGGAATTGAACCCGCGCATGGTGGATTCACAATCCACTGCCTTGATCCACTTGGCTACATCCGCCCCTTCCCTTATCTAGCTAAAGGATTTTCTCTTTTTTCCATTCATCATTATACTTCAGATTAAGATCGAGATATTGGACATAGAATGCCAATTTAAAAAATGTAAAAAAAAGGAGTAATCAGCCGTGACACGTTCACTCAAAAAGAATCCTTTTGTAGCTAATCATTTATCGGGAAGAATTGAAAAACTCAACAGGAGGGAGGAAAAAGAAATCATAGTGACTTGGTCTCGGGCATCTACCATTATACCCACAATGATTGGCCATACAATCGCTATTCATAATGGAAAGGAACATTTACCTATTTATATCACAGATCGTATGGTCGGTCACAAATTGGGAGAATTTGCACCTACTATAACTTTTGTGAGACACGCGAGAAACGATAATAAATCTCGTCGTTAGTCGTTCTACTAAGTATTCATGTGAAAAGCCTTATATTTCAACTTAAGAGTCTTTATCTTATAGTAAGAGTATAGAGGTAGATTTCTTTTATTTTTCTTATTTTTCATAAGACCTAGGCACTTATCATTGGCACTTATCATTCATTGGCGGGGGAGAACTTTTATGATAAAGAACGAAAATTCGGATAGAGAAGCAAAAGTTTTAGCTCAACATATATGTATGTCTGTTTTCAAGGTACGAAGAGTAATTGATCAGATTCGCGGACGTTCTTATGAGGAAACACTCATGATACTGGAACTAATGCCTTATCGGGTATCTTATCCAATTTTAAGATTAGTTTATTCTGCAGCAGCAAATGCTAGTCATAATATGGGTTTGAATGAAGTTGATTTATTTATTAGTAAAGCTGAAGTCAATAGAGGTTCTATTGTGAAAAAGTTAAAACCCCGGGCTCGAGGACGTAGTTATCTGATAAAAAAAACTACTTGTCATATAAAGATTTCTTTAAAAGCAAAATCTAAAATTTAGATTACTATTTATAAAAAAATGGATGGAAAAAGAATAGAAAAATATGGGACAAAAAATAAATCCACTTGGTTTCAGACTTGGAACAAATCAAAGTCATCATTCTTTTTGGTTCGCAAAACCAAAGAATTTTTCCATGGGTCTACAAGAAGATGAAAAAATACGAAATTGTATTAAGGACTATGTAAAAAAGAATAAAAAAATATCCTCAGGTTTTGAAGGAATTGTCCATATAGGAATTAAAAAAAGAATAGATTTGATTCAGGTCATAATCTATATTGGATTTCCTAATTTATTAATAGAAGGGAGAACACGAGGAGTCGAAGAATTACAGATGAATGTACAAAAAGAGTTTCATTCTGTAAACCGGAGACTCAATATTGCTATCAAAAGAATTGAAAAGCCTTATGGACAACCTAATATTCTTGCAGAATATATAGCTTTACAATTAAAAAATAGAGTCTCATTTCGAAAGGCAATGAAAAAAGCTATTGAATTAACTGAACAAACGGGTATCAAAGGAATTCAAGTGCAAATTGCAGGACGTATCGATGGAAAAGAGATTGCACGTGTCGAATGGATCAGAGAAGGCAGGGTTTCTTTACAAACAATTCGCGCTAAAATTGATCACTGTTCCCATACAATTAGAACTATCTATGGAGTCTTAGGTATCAAAATTTGGATATTTGCCAACCAAGAATAATAAAATAATAATAATGAACCTTTCTTTATCTCGACATTCTACTCATTGATAGAAAAAATTTAGAAACTCTTTTCTTATTTTTTTCTTAATCAAAGAAAAACGAACAATTAGAATTCTATAAGGTTGAATAAAAATTTGATTTACCCTTTATTTAATTGAGATTTTTTTATAATTGCTATGCTCAGTGTGTGACTCGTTAGTTTTTTCTTTAGAATTTATAATTGAGATTGAAAAAAAAAGTCTGACCCCGCTATAAACTTAGTAACTATAAAAACTAAAGAAACTAAAAACCAACTTATTACTTCGTATTGTCGAGATCCCAAGAAACAGTCACTATATGACTGAATCGATCATATAGTTGTAGCAACTGAAATCCTTTTCATAAAAAAGAAATCTGATTATGGATTGTGAAAAAAAAGGGGGATGTGGAAAAACGGAAGGATGATAGAAAGAGAGAATAAAGATCTCAACGATATATGATTCCCATATGTATGGTTTATGAAGAATTAACCCATAAAAAAAGCAGTGTTATAAAGCATCAACATCAATATACAATAAGAATACAAAATATAAAATTACAATAGAATAAGAAATATACAAATAAAAATAGAATAAATAGAATAATTGAATCGAGCTTCGGGTTAAGAAAAACTGAGAAGATTGACTCGGAAACAAATAATAGATTTTGTTGATAGCTCCATTGCAGAGTTCAAACCTAAGTATTAATAGAGAAGCTATGGGAACGATGGAACCTGTGATTACATAGGATTTTATTCAAAACGAATCAATCCTAATGATTCATTGGGTAGGATGGCGGAATGAACAAGAAAAAAATCTTTCTTCTGAAGAGTCATCAATTGATCCTACAAATGAAGGAGGAAAAGAGTCAATATTCGCCCGCGAAACCTTTCTTTATTTTTTTTTTATTTAAGAATTTCTTTTATTGGATGACTATTGACATGATTCAATAGAGAGAAAATAAAATACTTTAGAAATTTTGATAAAAGAAAGAAGCATTAGAATATATAATATAGATATAAACAGAAACACGCCTAGTTATCTAGTTATATAAGGTTACCTATTTACCTATGTAACAAATTAAATAAAATATGAAAAAATTAGTATATTCTTTCTTTTGATAGAATGAAATACATAAATACATGTGTATATGTAAGATTATTGAATATTGAATAAATTCATTCGCGAGGAGCTGGATGAGAAGAAACTCTCATGTCCGGCTTTGCAGTAGAGATGGAATTTTGTAAAACAACCATCAACTATAACCCCAAAAGAACTAGATTTCGTAAACAACATAGAGGTAGAATGAAGGGAATATCTTGCCGAGGCAATCATATTTGTTTTGGCAAATACGCTCTTCAGGCACTTGAACCTGCTTGGATCACAGCTAGACAAATAGAAGCAGGGCGAAGAGCAATGACACGATATGCGCGTCGTGGTGGAAAGATATGGGTACGTATCTTTCCCGACAAACCTGTTACTGTAAGACCTACAGAAACACGTATGGGTTCGGGCAAGGGATCCCCCGAATATTGGGTATCCGTTGTTAAACCGGGGCGAATACTTTATGAAATGAGTGGAGTATCAGAAAATGTAGCCAAAGCTGCTATGGGAATAGCTGCATGCAAAATGCCTATACGAACTCAATTTGTTATTTCAGAATAGTTAAAAAAAAGTAAAAGAAGAAGTAGTATAGAGAATGAAAAAACAACCAAGGATTTCTTTATCTCTGGAGAGACAATATTTCTTTTTTTTTTTTTTCATTCTTCCTTGCATTGAAATAATAGATTAAAATAAAAAAGATTAAAATAAAAATGATATGATTCAACCTCAGACCCTTTTGAATGTAGCGGATAACAGTGGAGCTCAAGAATTGATGTGTATTCGAATCATAGGAACTGGTAATCATCGATATGCTCATATTGGCGATGTTATTGTTGCTGTAATCAAAGAAGCAGTGCCCAACATGCCTCTAGAAAGATCAGAAATAATTAGAGCTGTGATTGTACGAACGTGTAAAGAACTCAAACGTGACAACGGCATGATAATACGATATGATGACAATGCAGCGGTTATCATTGATCAAGAAGGAAATCCAAAAGGAACTCGAATTTTTGGTGCTATTGCTCGGGAATTGCGACAGTTGAATTTTACTAAAATAGTTTCATTAGCACCCGAAGTCTTATAGATGAAAATAGGATATTCAAATACCTGAAATAGATCTGATTAAAAGATTGTGTCTCATGCATATACTTTAAATTTCTAATAATTTTTTAGAATTTCAAAATGAAAAAAAAATTCAATAAAAAATAAAACAAAAAAGAAGCATGTTGATTATATCAAAATTAGGAGGCACCAATAACTATAATTCGTCATGGGTAGGGACATTATTGCCGATATAATAACTTCTATAAGAAATGCTGACATAGATCAAAAAGAAAAAGTTCAAATAGTATCTACTAATATCACTAAAAACATTGTGAAAATACTTTTACGAGAAGGTTTTATTGAAAACGTTCGAAAACATCAAGAAAGTCAAAAAAATTTCTTGGTTTCAACCTTACGACATAGAAAGACTAGGAAAGGGAAAAAAATAAATTTAAAGCGTATCAGCCGACCCGGTCTACGAATATATTCCAACTATCAACGAATTCCTAAGATTTTAGGTGGAATGGGAATTGTAATTCTTTCTACTTCTCGAGGTATAATGACAGATCGAGAAGCTCGACTAGAAAAAATTGGAGGAGAAATTTTGTGTTATATATGGTGATTCTCCTGGGATACCCTAAATTTCTCTCAAACTTACTATTTGTAAAAGAGAGAGGAGAAGTGAATTATAGAACTCTTCCTTTATTAGTTAATACTTAAAAGGGGTCCCCTGGAATGAAAGAACAAAAATTGATTCATGAAGGTTTAATTACTGAATCACTTCCCAACGGTATGTTCCGAGTTCGATTAGATAATGAAGATCTAATTCTAGGTTATATTTCAGGGAGAATTCGACGCAGTTTTATACGTATACTACCCGGAGATAGGGTCAAAATCGAAATGAGTCGTTATGATTCAACCAGGGGACGTATAATTTATAGACTTCGCAAAAAAGATTCGAACGATTAGATCATTCTTTTAAACATCCCTTTCGTTTCGTAGGAATATGAATATAATTTGAAGTGAAAAAATGCAATAAACTCATTTTTGTTTCAAAAAAAAGAAATAGATTCAGAATGAAAGTAAGGAATTATAAATATGAAAATAAGGGCTTCTGTTCGTAAAATTTGTGAAAAATGTCGCTTGATTCGTAGGCGGGGGCGAATTATAGTCATTTGTTCCAATCCGAGACATAAACAAAGACAGGGGTAATCCTTATCAAGTTCTAAATCAAGAACTTTTCCAAAGAAAAACCCACGTACATGTAAAAAAAAGGATTTTATTTCATATGAAATAGATATCCCCGTATCTTTATGATTCTTCTTTCTTTTTATTTTATTCTTATGAATATTATCTAATAAAATATGACAAAACCTATAGCAAAAATTAGTTTACGTAAGAATGCACGTATTGGTTCAAAAAAGAATGAACGTAGAATACCAAAAGGAGTTATTCATGTTCAAGCGAGTTTCAACAATACTATTGTAACTGTTACAGACGTACGAGGTCGGGTGGTTTCTTGGGCTTCCGCAGGTACTTCTGGATTCAGAGGCACAAGAAAAGGAACACCCTATGCTGCTCAAGCCGCGACTTTTAATGCTATTCGTACATTAGTAGATCAGGGTATGCAACGAGCAGAAGTTATGATAAAGGGTCCAGGTCTTGGAAGAGATGCGGCATTGCGGGCCCTTCGTAGAAATGGTATGCTATTAAGTTTCGTACGTGATGTAACACCCATGCCACATAATGGATGTCGCCCCCCTAAAAAAAGACGTGTGTAGAAATAATAATTCAAGAGATTCCAAGAGAAATAAATGATTCAATGATCTGATCCAATAATCATAAATAAAATAAAAATAAGAGTATGGTTCGAGAAGAAGTAGCAGGATCCACTCGAACACTACAGTGGAAATGTGTTGAATCAAGAGTAGACAGCAAGCGTCTTTATTATGGTCGTTTTGTTTTGTCCCCGCTTATGAAAGGTCAAGCCGATACCATAGGTATTACCATACGAAGGGCTTTATTTGGAGAAATAGAAGGAACATGTATCACACGTGCAACATCTGAAAATGTGCTGCATGAATATTCTACGATAGCAGGTATTGAAGAATCAGTACATGAGATTTTAATAAATTTGAAAGAGATTGTATTGAAAAGTAATCTCTATGGAATTAGGAACGCATCCATTTGCGTCAGGGGTCCTAAATACATAACAGCTCAAGATATCATCTCACCACCTTCTGTACAAATAGTTGATACAACACAGCATATAGCTAACCTGACAGAACCAATCGATTTGTGTATTAAATTAAAAATAAAGAGAGGTCGCGGATATCATATGAAATCCATAAACGAATCTCACGATGGAAGTTATCCTATAGATATTGTATCTATGCCTGTCCGAAATGTGAATCATAGTATTCATTCTTATGGAAATGGGAATGAAAAACAAGAGATACTATTTCTAGAAATATGGACGAATGGAAGTTTAACTCCTAAAGAAGCACTTTATGAAGCTTCTCGTAATTTGATTGATTTATTGATTCCTTTTCTACATGCAGAGGAAGAGGACATGAATTTCGAGGAAAATGAAAACAGATTCGCTAATATCAAGAAAAACAAAAAAGGAATTCCATTGACATGTATTTTTATTGACCAATCAGAATTGTCTTCCAGGACCTATAATTGTCTCAAAAGGTCCAATATACATACATTATTGGACCTTTTGAATCACAGTCAAGAAGATCTTATGAAAATGGAATATTTTCGCATAGAAGATGTAAAACAGATATTGGGCACTCTACAGAAGCATTTTGCAATCAATTTACCTAAGAAAAAGTTTTCATTTTAAATCCATTGGAATTTTTCATTTCTTTTAGAAAGAAAATTAGAAATAAAAAATAATAGAATAAGTCTTTAATCTTCGACACGGTCCATATATTTGCAGAATAGATACATAATAAGATTGATGTATCTAAGGAAGATCCATAAAAGGATCTTCCTTAGATACCTATGTCGTGATATTTAACGATTTAATCAATTTGAAAAAGACCTAAAGTTAGGGATTTCTCAATAGGTAAAGTTGCTCCAATACCTAACCAAAGAGCTACTGCGGTACCGATCAAAAAAACTGTTGTAGCTACTGGACGACGAAATGGATTTTGGAATTTATTGACATTCTCCAAAAAAGGTACTGTCAATAATCCTATCGGTACTGAAACCATTAAAAGAACACCCAATAACTTATTGGGTACTGTGCGAAGTATTTGAAATACGGGAAAGAAGTACCATTCGGGTAATATTTCCAACGGAGTTGCAAACGGATCCGCCGGTTCACCGATCATTGACGGCTCTAGAACTGCTAAGCCCACATTACATGCAATAGTGCCTAAAATTACTACTGGAAAAATATATAAAAGATCATTGGGCCATGCGGGTTCTCCATAATAATTATGTCCCATCCCTTTAGCCAATTTAGCTCTTAATACAGGATCATTCAAATCAGGTTTCTTTGTTATTTGGATAGGTGAATTCTTGTGGATCCATCCCCCAAAAGAACCGGACATGATAATTTTTTATCATCCGGCTCGAGCAATAATCACAGAAATAGATCCAGATAAGACCTCTATTTCAGACATATCTACATATAGAATATAGAATGGTAGAATAACTTTATGTAATAAAAGATTTCTCAAATTCCATTTTCACGAGTTTCAACGATTCATTATTCATTGCAAAGAATTCAGTTCTGACAATAAGGAAATGCTCAATATCCAAGTCGGCTTAAAAATTCGATCATGATCAAGTGCTTTTTGGATTGTCTCATGTCTTTTGGTTGGTATTTATCCCCACAACATCTCGATTGTATTATATACAAAGTTTTTACTTGTTACTAATAAAGTATAGCCCTCGTTTTTCCTTAGATCCCTTATTTCACTCCGATAGTATCATAGATCAGGGTCGATGCAGAGGAAATGAATGCATCTACATACTATAAAAAACTTACTAAGATTACTATTAAATTAATACAAAATACTAATACTATCAATTAATTATAAGAAAATTACTAAAAAAAAATCAAACAAAGTGAATAAATAGAACATTGGATCATTCCACATCACTTATTCTAGGGATCTTACGGAGCCTTTTCATACATGGCATGATTTGGGTATAATCATAGAAAATATTCTCCTCAAGCGAACCGGCCTATCCTATGCTACATAAAGGGACTGACGTGATGGTTGGATGCGGAGACACATCGGGTTGTGAATTCCAACGTGGTCGTGGTGGATAAAATCAGATATCCGCATGGGCCAATCAATAGTTCAAGTCACACACTCCCATAATCCATCCTATTTTAGAAAAATCTATTTCAACTATTTGATTTATTTGATTCGTATCAAATAAAAAATACTTCAGAGTTGAATATAAGTATCCAAATAACATGCCTTAAATCCATATTTGTAGCAATGAAAGACTCTTGTTCCTCCCCAATATGATAAATTACAAATATCTAAGATCTGCCTTTTCTATAAAGGACCCGAGATACCTTGCTTACGTATCATTAGAAAATGCATTAACATAAATACGGCAGTAAGAAGAGGCAATACAAAAGTATGTAAACTATAAAAACGAGTCAAAGTGGACTGGCCTACACTAGCACTTCCACGTAATAATTCTACCAAAGGCGACCCTATTATAGGAATAGCTTCAGGTACACCTGTTACAATTTTTACTGCCCAATAGCCAATTTGGTCCCGAGGTAAGGAATAACCGGTTACGCCAAAAGATGCGGTCAATACAGCCAGAACCACCCCTGTAACCCAAGTTAATTCGCGGGGTTTTTTAAAACCACCCGTAAGATATACACGAAATACGTGCAAGATCATCATTAGAACCATCATACTTGCTGACCATCGATGAACTGATCGAATTAACCAACCAAAGTTGGCCTCAGTCATTATGTATTGAACAGAAGAAAAAGCCTCTGTAACAGTTGGACGATAGTAAAAGGTCATAGCAAAACCCGTGGCTACTTGTACTAAAAAACAAGTAAGCGTAATCCCCCCTAAACAATAAAATATATTGACATGAGGAGGAACATATTTACTAGTTATATCATCCGCAATCGCTTGAATCTCGAGACGTTCCTCGAACCAATCATATACTTTATTGAGATAGGTAAACTAAGAAAGACTCCCCCTCTGAGAACCGTATATGAGAATTTCATCTCGTACGGCTCAAGCCGAAACACACAAATACTGGTTTCAACGGATATGGAATAGAAATTTTCAAACTTCTTGTGACTTAGCCTCTTGACTTGATTTGACCCAAAGATACGAAGTAAGAAAAATCCGGAATTTCTTCTTTGTGATGATAATGCCAAGAAATAAAATCTCAAGTTGGCTCATCCATCTTTCTTTATTTTAATCGTAAAAGGCCTTTTGAATATTCTCTTCCCTATCTTTTTTTTTTCTTTTTTTGATAGGAATTCTCTTGTTGAGACCCTATGAATCAATTGAAACCTCAGATTCATACTAGAACCACGATGATTTAAGAAACCCAAAGCTAAACTCAAAAGATTTCTGAGTAAAAACCATTTGATCATCACTTCTTCAATGAATGTAATAACTTAATAAAATATAGAGAAAGGGGTTTATTTCGGAAGTATGAAGGAAAAAATTGTTTGATTTAGAAAAGACCTATTTACATTTTTTTATCCGGTTGCGAGGTCTGAATAATAGGTATGAATCATAGTTAAAATATTTCTTTTATTGATCTATTCTATATAGTCCGTATAGTCCGTGCTCCAGAGACTAGAATAAATATCTGACGAGGTAGAATCATCTTGATAGAGATGACAGGTCGATTTTCTGTATTATCAATAGGATCAATTATAACAAGTCACACGCTCATATTCCGGAAATGAAATATCGAAACAAATAAATTTCACGATCGAACTACCAGAATGAAATCCAAGTCTTAGGTAATCTTAAGTTGAAGTATTAAGTATATTAAGTAAGTCTAAGTAAAATAATCTTTTTTGATTGAAAAACTAGGACTTTCTAATTTTTAGGAACTAATTAATTGAAATTCCATCCAGTAAAACAGATGAATTATAAATTTCTAAAATAATAGATAGAAATATTGCAAATAGAGCCATTGCAACTCCCATAAATGGTGTAGTCCCCCACCCTGGAGCTACTTTTCCATATTCCGAATTCAATGGTTTCAAATAACTCCCTATGCCAGTTGATCTTGTCCCAGATCTAGAACTACTCTCAACGGTTTTTGTAGCCATAAATCCTCTTTCATCATGGGTTGAAATCTGTTGACTTTGTATACCATTTTGTTGTAGTTGTAAATAAACGACATTATCGTGATCTTTTGTGATCTTGAAATTATCGAAAAAATGGAAACAGCAACCCTAGTCGCCATCTCCATATCCGGTTTACTTGTAAGTTTTACTGGGTATGCCTTATATACCGCTTTTGGGCAACCCTCTCAAAAATTAAGAGATCCCTTCGAAGAACATGGGGACTAGTTGAAGTAATGAGCCCCTTATGAACATAGGGGGCTCATTACTTCAATGGAAAGAATGAAAAATTATTTCATTCTTTTAGTTGGAACTTTAGGTGGTTCTCGAAAAAAGATAGCAAAAAAGATTATCCCTAAAGTTGAAACTAAGAGGAATGTATAAACCAATGCTTCCATAGATTCGATCGTGGTTTACAATTATAACTTCCACACCTATTCATTTTGGATCATTTACTTTACTAAATAAATTCTAAATTGATATTTACAATTTCCTATTACTATATTACTAATTATTAATATCTATTATAGTATTTATATATACTATATATAGATATAATACTATATAGATATAGTATATAGATAGATATAGTCATTCATATCTTATTACTCTTACTATTAGATTAGATTTCTAATTTTTCTATATTATTCTGTATTATCATTTATACATAAAAATATAGAAAGAAAATAAAAAAAAAATAGAGGCAAAAGATGGCAAAGGAATTTTCTATCAGACTACTTGTCTCCTTGTAGTTGGATCTCCAAGTTTTTGGAATGCTCCAAATTCCACTTGAACATCCAAATCTGGATCAATACCGGCAAAAACATCTCTGAACAAGGTTCTGGCGCCGTGCCAAATGTGTCCGAAAAAGAAGAGCAAAGCAAACGTAGCATGTCCAAAAGTAAACCAACCCCTCGGACTGCTACGAAAAACACCATCAGATTTCAAAGTAGTCCGGTCTAATTCAAAAATCTCACCTAATTGGGCACGTCTAGCATATTTTTTCACAGTAGCAGGATCACTATAAATGACTCCATTGAGTTCGCCACCATAGAATTCCACAGTTACTCCTACTTGTTCAACACTATACTTGGATTCTGCCCTTCTAAAAGGAACATCGGCCCTCACAATTCCATCTCCATCTACCAAAACTACCGGAAATGTTTCAAAAAAGGTAGGCATACGGCGTACAAAGAGTTCGCGCCCTTCTTTATCTCTAAATACGGGGTGCCCCAACCAACCAACAGCTATTCCATCCCCGCTATCCATTGAGCCTGCTCTGAATAATCCCCCTTTCGCCGGATTATTACCAATGTAATCGTAAAAAGCTAATTTTTCGGGAATTTTAGACCAAGCTTCTGATAAGCTCATATTTTCGGCTAGTCCGGCCCCAACTCTTCGATATATTTCTTGCTGGAAATACCCCTGATCCCACTGATAACGAGTGGGGCCAAATAATTCGATTGGTGTAGTTGCTGAACCATACCACATAGTTCCAGCAACAACGAAAGCTGCAAAAAAAACAGCAGCAATACTACTGGAAAGCACAGTTTCAATATTACCCATGCGTAATCCTTTGTATAGACGTTGAGGCGGACGGACACTGAGATGGAATAGACCCGCTAATATGCCCAATGTACCTGCTGCAATATGATGAGAAGCTATCCCCCCCGGAACAAAAGGATCAAAACCTTCTGCACCCCACGCTGGATTTACAGATTGTACTTTTCCTGTTAGTCCATAAGGATCAGATACCCATATTCCAGGACCATATAAGCCTGTTACATGAAATGCACCAAAACCAAAGCAAGCAACTCCTGAGAGAAATAAATGAATTCCAAAGATCTTGGGCAAATCTAAAGAAGGTTTTCCCGTACGTTCATCGCAGAATATTTCTAGGTCCCAATACACCCAATGCCAGATAGCTGCCAAGAAGCACAAGCCAGAAAACAAAATATGTGCCCCTGCCACGCCTTCATAACTCCAAATGCCTGGATTCGTTATAGTTCCTCCCGAGATATTCCAACCCCCCCACGAATTGGTTATTCCTAAACGAGTCATGAAGGGTATAACGAACATGCCTTGTCTCCACATTGGATCAAGAACAGGGTCAGAGGGATCAAAAACCGCTAATTCATATAGAGCCATCGAGCCGGCCCAACCAGAAACTAGAGCTGTATGCATTATATGGACAGAAAGTAATCGACCGGGATCATTCAATACAACAGTATGAACACGATACCAAGGCAAACCCATGTAAATACCCCTTCCTGAAAAAGAAATAGACATTATGTAACTTTATTGCATTGGAAAAGACTAGACTGTGTATTTAACCTGTTCGGTAGATTTTGTATAAGAAAGGATTCATAATTATTTGTATTACCTTCTTTTCTTTTTAATGAAAGAAAATAGAAATAATTGGAAATAGAAAGAGAAGGGAACAATTCTATTTATAAGAACAAAGATAAACAGATCTTATTCTATACCCGATAAATACCAATACGCAATGGGAGGATTTTTAGGGAAAAAAATGCATAGATACTTTTTTAGAATTCGAAATCATTCGAAAAGTCGGCTGATCCGATCGATCCTGTTCGTTACAATTTTTCTTTATTCATTCTGTCTTCCTCTATGAACTTTCCAGTTCTATATATTCTATATACTATGATATATATATATATATATATATACTATTAATTATACTATTAATAGAATTATACTATAATATAGAATATACTATAATTCTATATTATAATTCTCTATAGATGTAGATAATAAATAATATTAAGGTTATATTTTATATGATTTTGATACAATTATATAGAAATCATAAATAAAAATAGAAAAGAAAATAAAAGATATAAAAGAAAAAATATATAAAAATAGAAAAGAAAGAGAAATAATGATGAAGACAATAAAACCATTGTTACGTTTCCATATTAAAGTAAAGTATAGTATTTAATTTTTTTATTTATCTTAATGCCCATTGGTGTTCCAAAAGTACCTTTTCGGAGTCCTGGAGAGGAAGATGCAGCTTGGGTTGACGTATAATGCGACTTGTTAGACAGATTGGTCATATGGTATTTCCCCGTTATCTCCCCCGATCGAGTATTCTATGTTTCGCCCAATCCAATAAATAAATATTCAATATTGTATTGATTGAACCATCAATAATTCGGAGCGTGAAGCACAATAATTCCTATTGGGGATCAATAGTATCAATTAAAATAATTGATGGTTTACTTGGACTGATAAAATTAAAGTATCCAGGCTCCGTTCAGAAAATACCAAATTAGAAATGGTAAGAGTAAAAATAATAGAATGGGAGTGTAAATGTAGTAATCTAAATAAGAAAAATTAAATAAAGAATCTAAAAAAAAATAGAAATTTCATTAAATTATTACTAAATAATGAAATTCATTAGTAATTAAATAGAATATAACTTACTATAATAGAATCTATTATGTAGAATATATGATTATTACACGATTACTGCTTGTATCATAGACTATTCTTATACTTCCTATAGGGATAATATCAAACTGCCTACCAATAGAGTAGTATGATTAATACATCAAATATTTTGGGAAAAGGTATGAGAAACAATTAAAAAAAAAGAAGTGGTACTGGACATTTGACCTATATGCGCAAATGGAATTCGGGCAAATATTCCCCCGGAGTAGAACAAGAACCTAAAATAATTGAAAGGGCCCATTCAGGAACAAGAAAATTACATCGTAATTTGAATTTCGATGAAACAATACATCAATGAGAGGTTAGTTCAATAAGTTCATAAAATTCTTTTTTATTTTCTACATTATAGAATATAGGGAAGGAGAGAAAAACTCATGTTAAAAAAAAAGAAATAGGATTGGAATCAAAACATTGATTTTTTTTTCGCAATTCTTTTGAACCGTATGCATCCAAAGGTGCACGTACGGTTCCTCGGGGATACAATTTTACCCTAATCAACCGACTTCATCGAGAAAGATTACTTTTTTTAGGCCAAGAGGTTGATAGCGAGATCTCAAATCAACTTATTGGTCTCATGGTATATCTCAGCATAGAAGATGATACTAGGGATCTTTATTTGTTTATAAATTCTCCAGGTGGATGGGTAATACCAGGAATAGCCATTTATGATACTATGCAATTTGTGTCACCGGATGTACATACAATATGTATGGGATTAGCCGCTTCAATGGGATCTTTCATTCTGGTCGGAGGAGAAATTACCAAACGTCTAGCATTCCCTCACGCTTGGCGCCAATGAGTTTTTTTATTTGAGAAAAAAAAAAGAATACTATGCCTTCGCTGTATCAAATATGAATCAAATAAAGAATAAGTAATAATAGCATGGCACTTCGAGTTCGATATGAACAAACCTTTATTGTTTTTTTTTCTCACATGAGATTTTGTATCGAGATAGTAGTATGAAAGAAGGGTTATTCCCAATTTGATTTTATGTGTCAAACAAGAGTCAATTTCAGCGTCACAAACCATTATTCTTCCACACCAGAAGTATCTTTCTTATTTTTATGTTATGAGAAAAAGAGTAAAAAGAATGAAAAAAATAATTTTCTCCTTCTTGGATCATATCAAAAAGAAACTTTGGGATTGCTAAACCACAGACGAAATAAATATATAAAGCAACAGAACCATCATAGTATCCTTTTAACTAGTACGAGAGGAAGGGTGGTAAATGGATCATTTACCGATTTGGATCAAATAGGTTATATTTATTCTTTTCTATAGAATCGCTTCTATAGAAATTCCATTGCAGAGCCGTATGCAATATACAAAAACAAAAGATGCCCGTACGGTTGTTTAATTCTATTTTTTTATTGTTATTTTGATTCCCCCTTACTTTAACCCAATCATGCGATATATAGATAGAAGAACCATTCATGATGTTATATCAATATCATCAGGGTTATGATTCACCAACCTGCTAGTTCTTTTTACGAGGCACAAGCAGGGGAATTTATCCTGGAAGCAGAAGAACTATTGAAGCTTCGCGAAACTCTCACAAAAGTTTATGTACAAAGAACGGGCAACCCTTTATGGGTTATATCCGAAGATATGGAAAGGGATGTTTTTATGTCAGCAACAGAAGCCCAAGCTCATGGCATCGTTGATCTTGTAGCAGTCGAAAATGATAATACTGGAGATTCTATATAAATATACGAATTACTTTTAAAAATTCGAATTTTCCGTGTGAATAGAAATCATTCATAATCATCAACCATCAGGTTAAGATCGATCTAAACCAACCCGCTCTATTCTATCTAGAATGAGATTCTATAGCCGCACCATGCCAACCATTAAACAACTTATTAGAAATGCAAGACAGCCAATAAGAAATGTCACGAAATCTCCCGCTCTTCGAGGATGTCCTCAGCGTCGAGGAACATGTACTAGGGTGTATGTGCGACTCGTTCAGTTCAGATCATGAGTTTGAAAAATGAAAAAGTATCAACGACCACTACCGATGAATTAGGATAGATATAGTGGAAGACGGCCTTTTTATTAACTAATGAAGATATATAATCTTCCTAATTATGTTATGAATTTATGGTTTCTATTGGTGCAAATCCAATCACTCCTTTTGAGATGAGAAGGAATTCTCCATTGATAACAAATAGTTATCCATTAAGCGGAGGAAAAAGGCTATGCTCCTATTTTTTTTCTTGAAAAAACGGACTAAAAGGGTCAGCTACCTAGCCAACTTTCATAATTAAATGCCGTCACTGTATGGATAGCTTTTTTGTGAAAGGACTATTACTTTATAATTAGGATTGAAAAATGAATTCTAATTGAAAATATTGATGGGTAGAGCCAAAGAGTGTGAACTATACAAGTTCACGATAAAATTTGATGAAATGAAAGAAGAGGCTCCGGTGTATAGAGAGGACCTCGCCGTTTCAGAAGTTGCCATAGAAACGAGGTAACCCACTATTCTTTTTTCTTTAGTAGCAGTCGAATTTCTTAAAGAAAAAAATCGTGGTCGGGAAGGTCATAGTCGCAAAAGCCATTGGAATTTATATTTTATATATCGGAAGAATCCGTTTTGTTATTAATTGAACGGAGGAAAAGGATGACTGAAAGAAGAGAAATCAATTAGTTATTCAAGAAAGTTTAATTTGATTCAATGACCAGAGTTAAACGAGGATATACAGCTCGGAGACGTCGAAAAAAGATTCGTTTATTTGCATCAACCTTTATGGGGGCTCATTCAAGACTTACTCGAACAACTACTCAACAAAGAATGAGAGCTTTGGTTTCCTCTCATCGAGATAGAAGTAGGAAAAAGAGAGATTTTCGTCGTTTGTGGATCACTCGAATAAATGCGGTAAATCGTGAGTATAGCCTATTCTATAGTTATAGCCTATTCATCCACAATCTGTACAAGAGACAATTGCTTCTGAATCGTAAAGTACTTGCGCAAATAGCCCTATCAAATAAGAATTTTTTTTATATCCTTTCAAATAAAATCATCAATCAAAAAGAAAAAAAAAATACAAATCAAATAAAGGAATAAAAGAATCTTAATTATTATACAGAAAACAAGAATGATTGAAACAGGATTTCCCGGAGAATGAACTCCGGGAAAATAGAATAAAAAGAAATTAAGATTTGAGTAGTAGGAATAAACGAACATCTTTCAAGAAAAAAAAAAGATTTTTTCCCCATTTTTCCTTTTTTATAATTTAGAATACAAGAAGAAATCTGGATTCTAGTTTTTTTCGAGCAAAACATTAATAGGAGCTTGAGTTCCGATTGGAGTATCTCTATTTATTTTTGGTTCTAGGACCAGTAGTTCTAGGGATCGACTCCACTCTCTCCAATTGTTTCTCATTATTACGAAAAGGTAACAAAGATAAAATACGAGCTTGTTTTATAGCAATAGTAATTAATCGTTGTTGTTTCAAGGTTAATCTATTTGTACGTCTAGATAAGATTTTTCCCTGTTCACTAAGAAATCGATTAATTAAACTCATGTTTCTATAATCGATTCGATCCCCCGATCCAATTGGGGGTAAACGCCTACGAAAAGATCGCTTGGATTTACGAAAAGGTTGTTTGGATTTATCCATGGTTTGCTTATTCCTTGTTTGTTTATTCCTTCTATATAAAAGAATCTAGAAAATCTAATTCTATTTTTTTTATTCATTTAATATTCGACCAAAATAGGATTTTATTTGTATTATCTATGTTAAGATGTAAAGTTCTTACTCTTACCGCTACTTCTAAAAATAACACACGCATTTCGTTCCATCTATTTCTTTATTTCCCCATGAATTGTATACTTTTGACAATAGCGACAAAATTTTCTAAGTTCTAGTCGATTGGGTGTATTGTGTCGATTCTTTTGAGTAATATATCTAGAAATGCCCGGCGATTCTTTATTGACACCCTTTCGAACACAACAGGTACATTCCAAAATCACTATAATTCTAATATCTTTCCCCTTGGCCATGAACCTCCTTTTTATTTGGGATCAACTTCACTTTATAACTCTCTTCATTTTATTTTTCGAATTATGAGAATTTGAACGACTTCGAAGTACTATAATCTAAAATAGAATTATTATTAATTAATAGAATATTAACTACTATAACTATAAAGAAAAAGAGTGATATTCATTAATAGAAGAATATTAAGAATATCGTAATAATTAATTAATACAATTTTTTCTAACTATGAATTATTTCTATCCTAATCTCAGTATTTTATTCTTTCTATGTTAGAATTTCGTGAAACCGCCCCTAGCCTGGATCCACATTTTCATTTCTTTTCCCAAAAATTCTATTGTAGATTCGCTGTATTTTGACTGAGGTTCGAGACACTCTTTCTCTTTTTTTTAGGATAGGAAAGAAAAAGTGAGCGAAATTGGAGCCATGTTACTTAGAATTATATGAATTATATTTCAAATCTTCTTCCTTTTTTCACAGAATCAATACAAGGATTCAATCAGGATGAAAAAAAGGGGAATGACAAGGCATCTGGAAATAAACGATTAATTTCTATCAATAGACCTGCTAAAGACCCAAACCATAGAGTGGTTAGCACAGGTGCCGTTGAGAGATATGTTTTTATATCTTGCATTGAAAATCCTCCTTATTCTTTTATTTATTTCTTTTCTTATTTATTTTTATTTATTGAAATTATTTATTTGTATATTGTAATACATATATAGTTCCTAATACATAGATCATAGATAACCCGATATTTTAGTTCAAGATCATTTGTTTTTTATTGAAATGAAATTATAATTAGGAATTACTAACTAAAATTCATATGTGCAACGATCCAGCAGATTTCATTTTGCCGCCTCCTAAAAAAATGACAAGAACATTCTATAACTATCTATATAGGTGATATAGCAAAAAAAGGATGTGGAAAACAAGACATGGATTTGATCCAATGACAGACACTAATTTTTAAAAGGGATGTAGCGCAGCTTGGTAGCGCGTTTGTTTTGGGTACAAAATGTCACAGGTTCAAATCCTGTCATCCCTACCTATTCTTTCTCCTATGGACAATTATAAGGGATTCATTGAGTAAGATCGGGAATTTTTGGACAGAATCTTATAGTATTACATACTATAAGTAAAAATAACTCGGGGGTAAAAAAAATTCTTTTCTTTACAATTGTATCTACTGTTATAGGATATAAGAAAGCGCTCTTAGTTCAGTTCGGTAGAACGCGGGTCTCCAAAACCCGATGTCGTAGGTTCAAATCCTACAGAGCGTGATTCCGTTTATGTTATGTTGAATCACAACGAAATAACTTAACAAAACAAAGTAGAATTGCAACTTAAATTTGACCTCCTACAAGAGGAGGTCAATCAACAAAAGAGATGTTACTTAATCAAAGGTCCAACTGATCACCGCGCCTGTATTGTAAATAAGCAGTTACAAATAATCCTATTAAAGTAATAGGAATTAGACCTAAGACGATTCCAAATAGAAAAACTTCAATCATTTCAATTTTTTTTTAGGGAATAAAAAGAGAGATAAGATCTATCCATATTAATCTGAATTATCCGTGAATCTCAATGACCATAAATTGGCAATTGACCGGGGAAGGAACCATAAAATAGAGGTTTTGATTTTGATTTTTTTCAATTGTTTATTGAATTTCATTCATTTCAAATAAGTCGTATTTTGTTCAAACCAATAAATAGAGCTGGGGTTATAGTTGAAGCAGCCAGTAAAAAACCAAAATAACTAGTTAGAATAGGCATGAAAGAGCTAAATTAGATATGTTCTTTTACTACATATATGAATAAAACATTTACCTAAGTATCAATACAAATACGACGGTAATAAAAACTAATTGAAAGAATTCATTTAGTTCCAATTGAAAATTCTTGATTCATCCGTCATTATAGACGGACACTAAAAAAAAAGAATAATAAAAAATAGGAAATCTAATTATAATCTATTTAATTAGAATATATTAATTCCAATTAACCAATGAAAAAATCAAGAATTAAATAGATAGGGATGTTAATAATAATTTCTATTT